GGGGTTTCGTTCTAGTGCCCGGAAATAATATTCCAAAGCCTTTGTATGCTCTCCATTGCTTGTGTGTATAAGGCCTATGTTATAGAGTATATAACTTCGATCATAGGGATCAATTTCTAGTCGCGTAGCTTCATAATAATTCTGCAAAGCTTCCGCATAATTTCCTTCGGATTGAGCCAACATCCGTTACGGTCGTTCATTCTATTCAAAAAATCTCCGTTCCAAAACCGTACATGAGGTTTTCATCTCATACGGCTCCTCCCTTCTGTACATAGTACTAAGCGAAATAATCTATAGAATAAAAATAGAATTAGTCCCATCTCATTATGGACCGAAAGGGGCTGGTATTTTTCCAAGAAATCTCTAGCCAACCTTCCCGCAAGAGGTTTTTCTTAACACCAATGAATTCTATTAATGCTAGAGGAAAACGATAGCTCCAAGAATTTCTTTGTTCTCAACGCCTCCTATTTAGAGGAATTAGCCACTTCAACGATCTTTGATGGTTATAGGGGTATCCAAAGTACAAACCTGATGGTTGTTTGTTATCCCAACCATTCTTCCCAGCCCTGATACCGATCAGGAAAGGGCTAATTTCTAACAAAGTTTTTCTCTTGTTGATTCCTATTTCTAGGTGTAGTGCTTTTCTCCCCTATGCTGCCTATTGGTACTAGTAGAGTAGGATTGGCCTGTAATACAGAACCTATCCTGTAGGTGTAACCTTTCGCTCAATACTCAAATCTACAATTGAAGCATCTGAGGCCGCATCAATCGAGGATACACGACAGAAGGAATTGTTAGTTCACCTCACCTTCTCCAAGCGTGGGTTTCCTTTACTAATTTTGTTCTCTCTATGCGAACCCCCTCTCTTTCTCGTAAGACTGAGGTGTAGGTAGGGCTAAAAAAAAAAAAGAGTCAAATCGCACCATCTCTATAATAAGTAAATGCCCTTTTTTCCCCTGAGGTTGTCGGAATTATTCGCAATAAAATATTGGCTACAATTGAGGAGGTCTTATCAATGAAATTTCCATTTATACGGGATCTAGGCATAATTCCCAACCCATTCTATATAGAATTGTTTTCATTCCTTCACAAAATACCATAAAAACAAACACATTCGATTCTTATAAATCGATCGATCCATATATATGCTATAAATGGATAAGAGAGGTATGGATTTTCCGCTCAGCTCAAATTGTGTCCTTTTCCTTCTGTTTGGACAAGAAGAGATATGAAATATTTGACTAAGATTGGATTTCATTCCACTTTTCTATTTCTCAACAATAACTTCTCTCATCAGCTATTTCGCGTTTTCAAAGTCATTAATTGTCTCATACCCTTTTTTAGATTCCGATTGTATGGCGTAGCGTACCTTATGCAAACAGAATTTTAGGGTTCCTTTATTTTATTATGGAATAAGAAGAATTCTTCCATTCTCTTTTTCTTTGGTTTGGGGAAAACCCAAACTAAAACTTTTCGAGGGAGCGGAATTCCTAGTAAAAAAATCCTGGATCCTTCCACTTAGATGAAAAGGAATTTTTCCAATAGAACCAAGGAACCCCCGAGCGGTTGTGGTTGTACCTGTACTGCAGGAATAGGAAAACTCGCTATTCACTCAGTTTATTTTCCATAATAAGATTATGTAGGAGAGATGGCCGAGCGGTTCAAGGCGTAGCATTGGAACTGCTATGTAGACTTTTGTTTACCGAGGGTTCGAATCCCTCTCTTTCCGTTTCTCTTAATTCATCAACGTTAACGATCACAATGTATCAAATCAAATAACAGTTTATTCCAGCAATAATACCTTTATTTAATAGAAATTCTCTATAGTAAATTACTGTGGTATGTAAAATACACATAGAGGAAAGAACAAAAAAAAAAAGGATCCTAGGGTTAATCCATTTCTGCTAGTTGAATGGAAAATACCAATTAAGGGCCTTAGGTCGATTTAGTTCGGGGAAAGGGGAAGAGGAAGAAAATTCTATGAACCTTTCCTTTTTTCATTAAGTTCAAGTCTTACGAGAGTAATATTCTACAACTAACAACTCATTTATTTTGAGACCGACCCACTTCCTATCTAGGATTTTTTTAACTAGTCCTTTATATTGCAATGTGTCAATCGTCAAATGCTTTGGCAATTTCCCCGGGTCGGATGAAGCAATAGAATTTTGAACCAGACATTTTGATCTTTGGTTATCCTTCGTAGTAATAATATCTCGGGGTTTGCAACGAAAACTTGGTATATCGACTATACGACGATTAACTAAAATATGTCTATGGTTAACTAATTGCCGGGCCTCAGGAATGGTTGAAGCCATACCCAATCGAAAAAGGATATTATCCAAACGCATTTCAAGTAATTGTAGTAAAACCTGACCTGTTGACCTTTTTGCTTTTCCAGCGATATGTACATATCTAAGTAATTGTCGTTCTGTCAGACCATAATGAAAACGCAATTTCTGTTTTTCTTGAAGACGAATACGATATTGCTCTTTTTTCCCAGAATGGAATTTCTTTTTCAGATTACTTCCGGATTTAGGTGTTTTTCTAGTGAGTCCTGGTAAAGCTCCCAGACGGCGTATTTTTTTAAAACGAGGTCCTCGATAACGGGACATGAAGACTCCTTTTTTATTTTATTGAAATTTCATTTTACACAATGAATTTCATTGTATTTACATTAAAGAATACAGCGAAATTAAAACTGAATTAAACTAAAGGATAAACAGAGTAAAATCTACTAAAGTACCACAAAAAATGGAATTTCATCAACATCTGGATTTTTTGTATATATATTATTTATTTTATTGTTTTGTATCTAGCAAAATTGTAAGGTAGAACCACAGAATAGATCCTGGATTCTCCATTTAATTCGGAGAAAAAGAGAGATTCTTGTTCATGGAACATCGATATAGAAAAAAGCCGACTATCGGATTTGAACCGATGACCCTCGCATTACAAATGCGATGCTCTAACCTCTGAGCTAAGTGGGCTTACATAACAGAAATAGTGTAACAAATAGAAATATGTATAGTATAGGAAATCTGTAAAATGTCAGATCTTAATTATTAATCTTAGCTATTAACTAGTTCGAAATTTGAAGTTCTACTTAGAAAAAAATACTAGAACTTCATAAAAATCAAGTTAGCTTGATATGCTTAACTAGAGGATATCCTTAAATAGGATTATAGAATTTATTGAACTTTCTTTTTATTTCTCTAATTCGCAAATTGATTTTTCTAATAGAATAAAATCTATTCCAATTTCTATATTGAATTTGATTTCAGATATTTTCAATTTGATATGGCTCGGACAAGTAATCTAATACATAGAAAAGAATAATATATATGAAAGATATAATAAAGAGAAAATGCGAATTTCTTGGCATTTTCATTCGATCATTATAGACATTTTTTGAGATATTTTGTTTTTTTTTTGTTATTTCTTAATAATTTAATGATTAATATTTCACTAAGGAGAACATAGAATCATAGCAAATTAAATTGCTAATTCTGATTAGAAAAAAAAAAATGAATATCAAGCGTTAGAGTATGATTTTGAATACTCTAAAAAAGAAGGGTGGGGGAGAGAAAAACTTTGGGATATATTGATTCGGATTGAATTGCAAATACATCAACGATAGAATCAATTCAATTCTGAATTGCAACAAGCAGGGTCTCTCAAATAGAGACGAACTGCTAGACTACGTCGAGTAATGAATTCAACGATTCAAAAAAAAAACTAAGAGATGGATGAAATTACACAAGGAATCTAGGTCTCAATCAAAGAAAAGGAAAATGGGGATATGGCGAAATCGGTAGACGCTACGGACTTGATTGTATTGAGCCTTGGTATGGAAACCTGCTAAGTGGTAACTTCCAAATTCAGAGAAACCCTGGAATTAAAAAAGGGCAATCCTGAGCCAAATCCGTGTTTTGAGAAAACAAGTGGTTCTCGAACTAGAATCCAAAGGAAAAGGATAGGTGCAGAGACTCAATGGAAGCTGTTCTAACGAATCGAGTTGATTACGTTGTGTTGGTAGTGGAACTCCCTCTAAATTAGAGAAAGTAAGGGGTTTATACATCTAATACACACATATGGATACTGACATAGCAAACGATTAATCACAGAACCCATATCATAATATAGGTTCTTTATTCTTTTTTAGAATGAAATTAGGAATGATTATGAAATAGAAAATTCAGAATTTTTTTAGAATTATTGTGAATCCATTCCAATCGAATATTGAGTAATCAAATCCTTCAATTCATAGTTTTCGAGATCTTTTAAAAAGTGGATTAATCGGACGAGGATAAAGAGAGAGTCCCATTCTACATGTCAATACTGACAACAATGAAATTTCTAGTAAAAGGAAAATCCGTCGACTTTATAAGTCGTGAGGGTTCAAGTCCCTCTATCCCCAAACCCTCTTTTATTCCCTAACTCTAACTATACTATAGTATTTATCCTCTTTTTTTCTTTTTATCAATCGGTTTAAGATTCATTAACTTTCTCATTCTACTCTTTCACAAAGGAGTGCGAAGAGAACTCAATGGATCTTATGCTATTCATTGAATAGATTTCTTTTTTATTATAGTATAGGCAAGGAACTTCGATTATTAACTCTATTTTTAAGTATTATTAAGTAAGCCATGCACAATGCATAGGACTACCCCCCCCCATTTCCAAATTTGGAATTTGGAATACTTTATTGATTTTTTAGTCCCTTTAATTGACATAGATACAAATACTCTACTAGGATGATGCACAAGAAAAGGTCAGGATAGCTCAGTTGGTAGAGCAGAGGACTGAAAATCCTCGTGTCACCAGTTCAAATCTGGTTCCTGGCACAGAAAAAAAAAGGATCTACCGAATAGGTATTGATACAAATACCTCGAGATAGGTTGGAATACATATTCGTTAATAATATAGATAGAGTATGATTTATTTATCTAAGTAGATAAATCTCTAAATAGAGGCACTTCTTTTTCTTTTTAGAAAAGGGT